TATATATGGGCCCGCGATGCATTGCCATTCGAAATAAAGATATTGGTATTGGACTTGTCAATCGATTCTTAACCTTTCGAATACACCCAATATCTATTCGAACTCCCTTTACTTGTAGGAGTATATTTTGGATCTGTCGATTCTGTTATGGACGGAGTCCTACTCATGGCGACCTGGTCGAATTGGGCGAAGCTGTAGGTATTATTGCGGGTCAATCTATTGGAGAACCGGGTACTCAACTAACATTACGAACTTTTCATACTGGTGGAGTATTCACTGGGGGTACTGCAGAACACGTACGAGCCCCCTCTAATGGAAAGATCAAATTTAATGAGGATTTGGTTCATCCCACACGTACACGTCATGGACATCCTGCTTTTCTGTGTTATATAGACTTGTATATAACTATTGAGAGTGAAGACATTCTACATAATATGAATATTCCACCTAAAAGTTTTCTTTTAGTCCAAAATGATCAATATGTAGAATCCGAACAAGTGATTGCTGAGATTCGGGCAGGAACATACACTTTAAATTTTAAAGAGAAGGTTCGAAAACATATTTATTCTGATTCAGAGGGAGAAATGCACTGGAGTACCAATGTGTACCATGCATCTGAATTTACATATGGTAATGCTCATTTCTTACCAAAAACAAGCCATTTATGGATATTAGCAGGAGGGTCGTGCAGATCCAGTGTAGTCCCTTTTTCGCTTCACAAAGATCAAGATCAACTGAACATTGATTCGCTTTCTGTGGAACGAAGATATAGTTCTAACCGCTCAGTGACTAATAAGCAAGTGAAACATAAACTCTTTCGTTCGGATATTTCTGGTAAAAAAGAAGGCAATCTTCCTGTTTATTCAGAATTAAATCAAATCATATATACTGGTCGTTGCAATATACTATATCCTGCTATTCTCTATCAGAATTCGAATTTATTGTCAAAGAGGCGAAGCAATAGATTCATCCTTCCATTCCAGTCGATTCAAGAACGAAACAAAGAAACAATGCTCTATTCAGATTCCGATATCTCGGTTGAAATACCCATAAATGGTATTTTCCGCAGAAATAGTATTCTTGGTTATTTCGATGATCCTCAATACAGAAGAAACAGCTCAGGAATTACTAAATATGGGACTATGGAGGTGCATTCAATCGTAAAAAAAGAGGATTTGGTTGATTATCGAGGGGCAAAAGAATTTAAGCCAAGATACCAAATGCAAGTAGATCGATTTTTTTTCATTCCCGAGGAAGTACATATTTTGCCTGGATCTTCTTCCATAATGGTGCGGAATAATAGTATCATTGTAGGAGATACACTAATTACTTTAAATATAAGAAGCCGAGTAGGCGGATTGGTCCGAGTGGAGAGAAAAAAAAAAAAGATTGAACTTCAAATATTTTCTGGAGATATTTATTTTCCTGGAGAGACAGATGGGATAGTCCGACACAGCAGCATCTTAATACCACCAGGAGCGGGAAAAACAAATTCGACGGAATCAAAAAATAAATGGAAAAATTGGATTTATGTCCAAGGGATCACACCGACCAAGACAAAGTATTTTGTTTTGGTTCGACCTGTAGAAACATATGAAATAGCAGACGGTATAAATTTATCAACACTTTTTCCTCAGGATCCCTTGCAGGAAAGGGATAACATGAAATTTCGAGTTGTCAATTATATTCTTTATGGAAATGGCAAAGTCCTTTTTGGAATTCCTGACACAAGTAGTCAATTAGTTCGAACTTGTTTAGTATTGAATTGGAACCACGATAAAAAAGGTTCTTCTATCGGGGAGGCCCATGTTTCCTTTGTTCAAGTAAGGACAAATGATCTGATTCGAGATTTTATAAGAATCGACTTAGTCAACTCCCCCCTTTCGTATACCGGAAAAAGGAACGATTCATCCGGTTCATGGTTGATCTATAATACTGGATCAAGGCGCACCTATATCAATCCGTTTTATTCCAAGGCATGGATTCAACAACCCCTTATCCAAAATCAAGTAACTATTCGTACCTTGTTGAATAGAAATAACGAATATCAATCTTTGATAATTTTGTCATCATCCAATTGTTTTCGAATGGGGCCATTTAACAGTGTAAAATATCACAATGGAATAAAAGAAGCACTTAAAAGAGACCCCCCCATAGTTTCAGTTAGTAAATTGAAATCATTGGGTTCCTTAGGAACAGCCCTTCCAATTATGAATTTTTACCATTTACTAACCCATAATCAAATCTTGGTAATGAAATATTTTCAATTTGACAATTTTAAACAGACTTTTGAAATAATTCAATATTTTTTAATGGATGAAAATGGAAGGATTTCGAATCCCGATCTATGCAGTAAAAAATTTTTGAATCCATTTCATTTGAATTGGTATTTTATCCATTGTAATTTTTGTGAAGAGAGACCCACAATAATTAGTCTTGGGCAGTTTATTTTTGAAAATGCATGTATAGCGAAAAACAGGCCCCACCTAAAATCGGGTCA